AGAAAATCAAGATATATCAACCTAAATTGGAAAGGTCTTTCTTTATTTGCAGAAGAAATAATAGATTCTGAAAACGGAACAAAAAATTTAAAATATTTATTAACTTATGATACTAATGGTCAAAAAATTAGCAAAAAATCAATTAGAATAAAAGAAATCAGTAAAAAAGTGCCTCGATGGTCATACAAATTAATCACGGATTTAGAACAACAGTCCGGAGAGTATCAAGAAGACGTACCAATAGATCATGAAATTCGCTCCAGAAAAGGCAAACGTGTAGTAATTTTTACTGCTAAAAAGCAGAATACTGATCCTAATACTACAGATACTAATAGATCTGATCAAACAGACGAAGTGGCTTTGATACGCTATTCACAACAATCAGACTTTCGGCGAGGTATAATCAAAGGTTCTATGCGATCTCAAAGGCGTAAAATAGTTATTTTAGAATTGTTTCAAGCAAATGTGCATTCCCTTCTTTTTTTGGATAGACTCAACAAATCCCCTCTTTTTTCTTTTGATATCTCCGAGTTGAGTAAACTAATTTTTAGAAATTGGGTGGGAAAAAGGGAAGCATTACAAATTGGAGAGTATACAGAGGAGCAAACAAAAAGAGAAGAAAAAAAAGAAAAGAACAAAAGAAAGGAGAAAGTGCGAATAGAGATAGCAGAAGCCTGGGATACCCTTCCATTTGCACAAGTAATAAGAGGTTGTATGTTACTAACCCAATCTATTTTTAGAAAATCTATTCTATTACCTTCATTTATAATTGCAAAAAACATTGGACGTATATTCTTATTTCAACTTCCGGAATGGTCTGAGGATTTCCAGGAATGGAATAGAGAGATCCATGTTAAATGTACCTATAACGGTGTTCCATTATCCGAAACAGAATTTCCGAAAAATTGGTTAACAGACGGTATTCAAATAAAAATATTATTTCCTTTCTGTCTCAAACCTTGGCACAAATCGAAACTACAATCCTCTCAGAAAGATCTAATGAAAAAGAAAAAAGAAAAAGATGATTTTTGTTTTTTAACAGTTTGGGGAATGGAAGCTGAACTTCCTTTTGGTTCGACCCGAAAACGACCTTCCTTTTTTAAACCTATTTTTAAGGAAGTCGAAAAAAAAATTGGAAAATTGAAAAAGAAGTATTTTCGAGTTCTAATAGTTTTCAAAAGAAAAACAAAATTTATTCGAAAAGTTTCAAAAGAAATAAAACAGTGGGTTATCAAAAATGTTATTTTTTTAAAAAAAATAAGAGAAGAACTATCAAAAGTAAATCCAATTCTATTATTTCGATTAAGAGAAGTAGAAGTATATGAATCGAGCGAAATTAAAGAAGAAAAAGATTCCCTAAAAAGCAATCAGATAATGCACGAATCATTTAGTCAAATTGCATCTGCGAGTTGGACAAATTCTTCATTGACAGAAACAAAAATGAAGGATCTGACTGATCGAACCAGTACAATTCGAAATCACATAGAAAAAATCACAAAAGAAAAAATAAAAGTAACTCCAAGAATAAATAATCTTAGTCCTAACAAAACAAGTTATAATCATAAAAGATTCGAAAAATGGCAAATATTAAAAAGAAGAAATGCTCAAATAGCCTCTAAATTACCCCTTTTTTTTCGATTTTTTATTGAAAGAATATACACAAATATATTTTTATCTATCATTAATATTCCCAGAATGAATAGGGAATTATTTCTTGAATCGACAAAAAAAATTATTGATAAATACATTTACAATAATGAAAGAAAACAAGAAATAATTAATAAAAAAAAGAAAAATTCAATTTCGTTTATTTCGACTATAAAAAAGCCACTTGAAAATATTAGTAATATTAAAACAAATTCATATCTTTTTTATGACTTATCCTATGTGTCACAAGCATATATATTTTACAAATTATCACAAATCCAAGTTAGGGAATCGTCTAAATTAAGATCTGTTTTTCAATATCAAAGAATCCCCCTATTTCTTAAGCCTGAAATAAAGGATTTTTTTGAAACACAAGAAATGGTTCATTCAAAATTAGGGGATAAGAAACGTTCGAGTTATGAAATGAATCAATGGAAAAACTGGTTAAGAGAACATTATAGATACGATTTATCTCAGATCAGATGGTCTAGATTAATAGCAGAAAAATGGCGAAATAAAGTTCATCAGCGTCGTATAGCTAAAAAGGAAAATTTAAGCAAATGGCATTCATATGAAAAAGACCAATTAATTGATTCCAAAAAACAAAAAAAAATAGGAATATATTCATTATCTAATCAAAAAGATAATTTTAAAAAATACTATAGATATGATCTTTTATCATATAAATTTCTTAATTATGAAAAAGGCTTTTTTTATAGATCTCCGTTTCAAGTAAATAAGAATCTATATTTTTCTTATAAGGTACCTAAAGAGACCTTTTTTGATATGCTGAGTAATATCCCTATTAATAATTTTTTAGGAAAGATTGATATTCTATATATGGACAAAAAGGTCGATAGAAAATATTTTGATTGGAAACTTCTCGATTTTTCTCTGAGACAAAAAGTAAATAGTGAGGCCTGGATCATGATTGATACCAATAGGAATCAAAATACTCAAATTCGTACTAATACTAAAATTTATAAAAAAGATCTTATGAGTCCAGAAATAAATCTATCAAACTCACCCAAAAGATTTTTTGATTGGATGGGAATGAATGAAAAAATGATAAACCGTCCCATATTGAATCTGGAACTTTGGTTCTTCCCAGAATTCGTCTTACTTTATAATGCATATAAAACTAAACCTTGGTTTATACCAAGCAAATTACTTCTTTTAAATTTGAATAGTAATGAAAATAAAAAGATCAATGAAAAGGAAAAAGGAAGTTTTTTAATAGCATTGACTAAAAAGTATCGAAATCAGGAAGAAAAAAAAACCACAAGCAGAGAAGATCTTGGGGCCGGTCTTTCACAACAAAAAGATATTGAAGAAAATTATGCAGGATCAGACATCAAAAAGGGGAAAAAGAAAAAACAATACAAAAGCAATACGGAAGCAGAACTAGATTTATTCCTGAAACGGTATTTACTTTTTCAATTGAGATGGAACGATACTTTGAATCAAAGAATGATCAATAATATCAAGGTATATTGTCTCCTGCTTAGACTGATAGATCCAAGAAAAATTACTATATCCTCAATTCAAAAGAGAGAAATTAGTTTGGATATAATGCTGATTCAGAAGAATTTAACTCTTACAGAATTGATGAAAAAAGGAGTCTTGATTATAGAACCCCTTCGTCTGCCTGGAAAAAAAGATGGACAACTTATTATCTATCAAACCATAGGTATTTCGTTGGTTCATAAGAGTAAGCACCAAACTAATCAAAAATACCAAGAGCAAAGATATGTTTCTAAGAATCATTTTGATCAAACTATTTCACCACACCAAAGAATAACTCGAAATAGAGACAAAAATTATTTTGATTTACTTCTTCCTGAAAATATTTTATCGGTTAGGCGTCGTAGAAAATTGAGAATTCTACTTTGTTTCAATTCAAAAAATCGAAATGATATAAATAGAAATTTCATATTTTGGAACGGAAAGAACGTAAAAAATAGCAGCCAAGTTTCACATGACAATAACCATCTTGATAGAGATAAAAAGCAATTAATGAAATTAAAACTTTTTCTTTGGCCTAATTATCGATTAGAAGATTTAGCTTGTATGAATCGTTATTCGTTTGATAGCAATAATGGCAGTCGTTTCAATATGTTAAGGATGCAGATGTATCCACAATTAAAAATTTGTGGATAATAACCTTTTCTATATATGCGATACCCTATAATATAATTTATAGGGTATATGAAAGTAAACAAATATACAGATCGCCTGTCTTGTCTCACATTTCGTTTTAGTATCCAATATGAACTGAATCATGTCTCAATTAGATCTCGAAATGACTCCAGAGGACCGTCTTCATTTTAGGTCTAAATTCTTCGACACGAAAAAGTACTAATCCTTTTCTATCCCTATCCTAATCCAATTTTTAAATTGGATTTATTGATTTGAATTCAGAAAATTAGGAGTTTATAAAGAAATTCAAATTAGATTATTGTATATACCAGATTCAAATTAATGGCATTATTATTACTGATCAGTAAAATCCATATATGTAAAAAGGGGAAGGGGCATTTTTTTATGGTAAAAAATTCATTCATTTCGGTTCGTTCTCAAAAAGAAAAGGAAGAAAACCGAGGATCTGTTGAATTTCAAGTATTCAGTTTCACCACTAAGATAAGGAGACTTACTTCACATTTGGAATTGCACAAAAAAGACTCTTCATCTCAGAGAGGTTTGAGAAAAATTTTGGGAAAACGTCAACGACTGCTGGCCTACTTGTCAAAAAAAAATAGAGAACGGTATAAAGAATTAATTGGCGAATTCGATATTCGAGAGAGAAAAACTCGTTAATTTGAAGCGTGATACTATTTGAGCTTAGTTTTGATGAACTTCTTTTGACTTTCAGAAATGCATGGAAGAATGACTCAGAAAAAACTTATGATTACACCAATTACAAGAAAAGACCTCATGATAGTCAATATGGGCCCTCACCACCCATCAATGCATGGTGTTCTTCGACTGATCGTTACTCTCGATGGTGAAGATGTTATTGACTGTGAACCAATATTGGGTTATTTACATAGAGGAATGGAGAAAATTGCAGAAAATCGAACAATTATACAATATTTGCCTTATGTAACGCGTTGGGATTATTTAGCTACTATGTTCACAGAAGCAATAACTGTAAATGGACCCGAACGGCTAGGAAATATTCAAGTACCTAAAAGGGCTAGCTATATTAGAGCTATTATGTTGGAGTTGAGTCGTATCGCTTCCCATTTGTTATGGCTCGGACCTTTTATGGCAGATATTGGGGCACAGACCCCTTTCTTCTATATTTTGCGAGAGCGAGAATTGATATATGACCTATTCGAAGCTGCTACCGGTATGCGCATGATGCATAATTATTTTCGTATCGGAGGGGTCGCTGCTGATCTACCTCATGGATGGATAGATAAATGCTTGGATTTTTGCGATTATTTTTTAACCGGGGTTGATGAGTATCAAAAGCTTATTACACAGAATCCTATTTTTTTAGAACGAGTTGAAAGCGTAGGCATTATTGGCCCAGAAGAAGCACTAAATTGGGGTTTATCAGGGCCAATGCTACGAGCTTCCGGAATACAATGGGATCTTCGTAAAGTTGATCGTTATGAGTGTTACGACGAATTGGATTGGGAGATTCAATGGCAAAAGGAAGGGGATTCATTAGCTCGGTATTTAGTACGAATCAGTGAAATGACAGAATCCATAAAAATTATCCAACAGGCTCTGGAAGGAATTCCAGGGGGGCCCTATGAAAATTTAGAAATCCGACGCTTTAATAGAATAAAAGACCCCGAGTGGAATGATTTTGAATATCGATTTATTAGTAAAAAACCTTCTCCAAGTTTTGAATTGTCCAAGCAAGAACTTTATGTAAGAGTCGAAGCACCAAAAGGAGAATTGGGAATTTTTCTGATAGGAGATCAGAGTGTTTTTCCTTGGAGATGGAAAATTAGACCACCGGGTTTTATCAACTTGCAAATTCTTCCGCAGTTAGTTAAAAGAATGAAATTGGCTGATATTATGACGATACTAGGTAGCATAGATATTATTATGGGAGAAGTTGATCGTTGAAATGATAATTCATACAACAGAAATACAAGCTATCAATTCTTTTTCTAGATTGGAATCCTTAAAAGAAGTTTATAGGATCATATGGATGCTTGTCCCTATTTTAACTCTTGTATTAGGAATCACACTAGGTGTACTAGTAATTGTTTGGTTAGAAAGAGAAATATCTGCAGGGATACAACAACGTATTGGACCCGAATATGCTGGGCCCTTGGGAATTCTTCAAGCTCTAGCAGATGGTACAAAACTACTTTTCAAAGAGAATCTTCTTCCATCTAGAGGAGATACTCGTTTATTTAGTATCGGGCCATCCATAGCAGTCATATCCATTTTACTAAGTTATTCAGTAATTCCTTTTAGCTATCACTTTATTCTAGCCGATCTTAGTATTGGTGTTTTTTTATGGATCGCCATTTCAAGTCTTGCTCCCGTTGGACTTCTTATCTCGGGATATGCATCAAATAATAAATATTCCTTTTTAGGTGGATTAAGGGCTGCTGCTCAATCAATTAGTTATGAAATACCATTAACTCTATGTGTATTATCAATATCTCTACGTGTGACTCGGTGAGACATAAAATTTCCCCTATTTCTTTTCTTTCGATCAAGAAAGTTAAATGAGTTTAATTTTTTTTTATTCATCGCTGGGATTGATGAATTAAACCAGATAGTTATATGAGTGAAATAAAACGGCTTAAAAACTTGCTGTTAAAGGAATTCAATCTCATTTCCTATGTACAAGAATTAAGTGAAAGTAAACATAAGCAGTCGAGACTGTTTATCCCAAGATTCGTTGACAAGATTGGTTGATTAGTCATCTGGGCTTGAAGCGGGTTCAAAAGATCAACCATATGGGGTTTTTACTATTTATTGTCTTTACTATCTATTACCATAGATATATTACCCTAATGCGAGATTCAAATCAAAAAATAAGTGGATGGTTAGTAACACCAAGATACACAAAGGATTAGTAATGGAGATTCTGGAAATTATCTAAAATGATATTTCTTTATAGATAATAGATAAAGTAATTTTAATTGGGGCTTGAAGTTGGTAGAAATGAGTTAAGAAGTACTCCCCACGATTTCGATCCAGAGTATGTTCCTATCCACCGATTAAGTAAATAACTATCAAGAACGAAGAAATCTTTTACTTTGGGTAATGCCCTTTTTTATGAGAAAGTAGAGTAGGAACGAAATAAAATCTAAAGACTAGAATTAGAATTGCAAAAGAATCTCTTTTTTTTATTCATAATTAGTTAGATTTTATTTATTTCGAGAAAAATTCTTGTTATGTAATGTCTAATTATTTTTCGTAATTGAAAATAATAAAATGATAGGTTGAAATATCTATGGGATATTCCTCTAAAAAGTAGTTTTTTATTCAAAAATAAAGTTATTAATCAACAAAGAAAAATTCAAATTCTTAAAAGATGAGATTAATTCAGAAGCACTTTTTAGTATAAATTTAGCAGACAGAATTCCATTGGTCTAATTCTAGGCCTTAGGATAAGAGTTTGACTCTCTATCGAGCCTACCAATACATCAAAATAAATAATGTTGAAAGACCTTTCGATTTATTTGTGACCTATGAGGAGCCGTATGAGGTGAAAATCTCATGTACGGTTCTGTAATAGCGATGGCAACAGTGATGTTATCGTCGACTATGATTATCTAATAGTTTAAGTACAGTTGATATAGTTGAAGCGCAGTCAAAATATGGTTTTTGGGGATGGAATTTGTGGCGTCAACCCATAGGGTTTATCGTTTTTGTTATTTCTTCTCTAGCCGAGTGTGAGAGATTACCTTTTGATTTACCAGAAGCCGAAGAAGAATTAGTAGCAGGTTATCAAACCGAATATTCAGGTATCAAATTTGGTTTATTTTACGTTGCTTCGTATCTAAATCTACTAGTTTCTTCATTATTTGTAACAGTTCTTTACTTGGGGGGTTGGGATCTTTCTATTCCATACATATTCGTTCCTGAGTTTTTTGACATAAATAAAAAAAGTAAAATTTTTGCAACAATAATAGGTATTTTTATTACATTAGCTAAAACTTATTTATTTGTGTTCATTGCTATTGCAACAAGATGGACTTTACCGAGACTGAGAATGGACCAACTATTAAATCTTGGCTGGAAATTTCTTTTACCTATTTCTCTAGGTAATCTATTATTAACAACTTCGTCCGAACTTCTTTCACTGTAAAAGAATAGTTTATCTTCACAACTTGTCTCAAACAAGAGAAAGAAATAAGTCAAATTATTTATCGATATTCAGATATGTTCCCTATGCTAACTCAGGTCTTGAATTCTGGTCAACAAACAATACGAGCTGCCAGGTACATCGGTCAAGGTTTCATGATTACCTTGTCCCATGCGAATCGTTTACCTGTAACTATTCAATACCCTTACGAAAAATTGATCACATCAGAACGTTTCCGAGGCCGAATCCACTTTGAATTTGATAAATGCATTGCCTGTGAAGTATGTGTTCGTGTATGTCCTATAGATCTACCTGTTGTTGATTGGAAATTGGAAACTGATATTAGAAAGAAACGATTACTTAATTACAGTATTGATTTTGGAATCTGTATATTTTGTGGTAATTGTGTTGAGTATTGTCCAACAAATTGTTTATCAATGACTGAAGAATATGAACTTTCTACTTATGATCGTCACGAATTGAATTATAATCAAATTGCTTTAGGTCGGTTACCGATGTCAATAATTGACGATTACACAATTCGAACAATTTATTCGAAATCACCTCAAATAAAAAATGTATAAAACCCTTGATTCAAAAAATTTTTACAAATTTCAAATAGCTTTTTTGGATCTAAAAAAAGAACGGGGTTTTTACTTGGTGAATAAAAAAGAACGGTTGGTTAGGGAAAATCGCGGCTTCATTTTGATTGAAAATCAATTTATATTCGAATAATGATTTCAAAATAGAAAGTTTCAACTTCTGCTTTCGAGAATAAAAGTAGGCGAATAACTGGATCTACATCAATCCAAACTATCCCCATTTAAGTTTCATTCAATTAAGAATTATCCTAAAACATAGGATAACTTCTTTATTTTTGTCCTGTTCAGGTCAACAAAGGCATGAAATATTTCGATTTTTTCTATAAAAGCAAATGGATTTACCTGGACCAATACATGATTTTCTTTTAGTCTTTCTGGGATCGGGTCTTATATTAGGAAGTCTGGCAGTAGTATTACTTCCGAATCCTATTTATTCGGCCTTTTCGTTGGGATTGGTTCTTTTTTGTATATCCTTATTCTATATTTTATCGAACTCGTATTTTGTAGCTGCCGCGCAGCTACTTATTTATGTAGGAGCTATAAATGTTTTAATCATTTTTGCTGTGATGTTCATGAATGGTTCAGAATATTACAAAGATTTTCAGCTTTGGACTATTGGGGATGGAGTTACTGCAACGGTTTGTACAAGTCTTTTTATTTCACTAATTACTACTATTCCAGATACGTCGTGGTATGGGATCGTTTGGACTACAAAATCAAATCAGATTCTAGAGCAAGATTTGATAAGTAATAGTCAACAAATTGGAATTCATTTATCAACAGATTTTTTTCTTCCATTTGAACTGATTTCAATAATTCTTTTAGTTGCTTTAATAGGTGCAATTGCTATAGCTCGTCAATAAAAAATTTTTTAAACGAGTAATTCAAATTATTTGCATTCCTGTCTAAAAAATCAAATAGTTAAAGGCTTTAGTTTTCTATCTATCTATTAACAATCTATTCTCTTGTTTTGTTCCATATTTGTTAGAATTGAATCGAGTTAATTATTGTTCAGATTGAAATGAATCAAGATTGATAAGGAGTTCGAAAATGATGCTCGAACATATACTTGTTTTGAGTGCCTATTTATTTTCTATTGGTATCTATGGATTGATCACAAGTCGAAATATGGTTAGAGCCCTTATGTGCCTTGAACTTATATTAAATGCAGTGAATATCAATTTTGTAACATTTTCTGATATTTTTGATAATCGTCAATTAAGAGGAGACATTTTCTCAATTTTTGTTATAGCTATTGCAGCCGCTGAAGCAGCTATTGGACCAGCTATTGTTTCATCAATTTATCGTAACAGAAAATCCACTCGTATTAACCAATCCAATTTATTGAATAAATAGTTCCAATTTATTGAATAAATAGTATTTATTATATAAATATATAAATAAAAATATGAATATTCATAAATGAATTCAAATCCAAATCAGCAGGTTGGATACGGGTTAAGATATGATTGTGGTTACAAAAACATAAGAACTCAAAGTATTTTGGCCCTCACTCATAACCCAATTGGGAAGTAGATTGATTCTGATCACTCATTGATTCGTCTGGTATCTAAATATCCGATTCATTTACTAAGTTAGTTTACTAGACTGAAATTTTCTGACGTTCAAAAATGTATAGATCCAATGTCACATTCAGTAAAGATTTATGATACATGTATAGGATGTACTCAATGTGTCCGAGCGTGTCCTACTGATGTATTAGAAATGATACCCTGGGATGGATGTAAAGCTAAACAAATCGCTTCTGCTCCAAGGACCGAGGACTGTGTTGGTTGTAAGAGATGTGAATCTGCCTGTCCAACGGATTTTTTGAGTGTTCGAGTTTATTTATGGCATGAAACAACTCGGAGTATGGGTCTAGCTTATTGATACCTTCCATAAAATTCTACTTGAATCCATTTTTATTTTTTTTACCGACAAAATCCGTGCTCAAGATATTTTGAGCACGGATTTTTCTGGCCCAAGTGTATCTTGTCTTTACCACGAATCATTTTCCTTACTTAACACTAATTGCAGTTTTGCCCATATTTTTTGGTGCCCTAATTTTCTTTCTTCCGCATAGAGGGAATAGAATATACCGTTGGTATACTATATGTATTTGTATCTTAGAACTTCTTCTAACGACTTATGCATTCTGTTATCATTTCCAATCGGATGATCCATTAATACAACTAGTGGAGGATTATAAATGGATCGATTTTTTTGATTTCCATTGGAGATTAGGAATAGATGGAATCTCTATAGGACCCATTTTACTGACGGGATTCATCACTACTTTAGCTACTTTAGCGGCTTGGCCAGTTACTCGAGATTCGCGATTATTTAATTTCTTGATGTTAGCAATGTACAGTGGACAAATAGGATTATTTTCTTCTAGGGACCTTTTACTTTTTTTCCTCATGTGGGAGTTAGAATTAATTCCCGTTTATCTACTTGTATCCATGTGGGGAGGAAAAAAACGTCTGTACTCAGCTACAAAATTTATTTTGTACACAGCGGGAGGTTCCATTTTTCTTTTAATGGGAGTTCTGGGTATCGGTTTATATGGTTCTACTGAACCAATATTAAATTTTGAAATATTAACCAATCAGTCCTATCCTGTGGCCTTGGAAATAATATTTTATATTGGATTTTTTATAGCTTTTGCTGTCAAATTGCCAATAATACCCTTACATACATGGTTACCAGATACCCATGGAGAAGCACATTATAGTACTTGTATGCTTCTAGCTGGAATTTTATTAAAAATGGGAGCGTATGGATTAGTTCGGATCAATATGGAATTATTCCCTCATGCTCATGCTATATTTTCTCCTTGGTTGATGATAGTAGGCGCAATGCAAATAATCTATGCAGCTTCAACATCTCTTGGTCAACGTAATTTAAAAAAAAGAATAGCCTATTCCTCTGTATCTCATATGGGTTTCATAATTATAGGAATAGGTTCTATTACCGATATGGGGCTCAATGGAGCCCTTTTACAAATAATCTCCCATGGATTTATTGGTGCTGCACTTTTTTTCTTGGCCGGGGCGACATATGATAGAATACATCTTGTTTATCTTGACGAAATGGGTGGAATAGCTATCGCAATGCCAAAAATCTTCACAATGTTCAGTAGCTTTTCGTTGGCCTCCCTTGCATTACCAGGTATGAGTGGTTTTGTTGCCGAATTAATAGTCTTTTTTGGACTAATTACTAGTCAAAAATATCTTTTAATAACAAAACTCCTAATTACTTTTATAATGGCAATTGGAATGATATTAACTCCTATTTATTTATTATCTATGTTACGTCAGATGTTCTATGGATACAAGATATTTAATGTTCCAAACTCTTATTTTTTTGATTCTGGACCACGAGAGTTATTTATTTCGATCTCTATTTTTTTACCCGTACTAAGTATTGGTATGTACCCCGATTTCGTTCTGTCACTATCAATTGAAAAAGTTGAAGTTATTCTATCTAATTCTTTTTATAGATAGTTTTTTTGACTAAAAAAAAGCCTTCTTATCTTAAGTAAAAATTCTTATTTTAAGTAATAAAATGAATGTGAACTGACCAGAACCCCGTGAATCACTCAAATATTTGAGTGATTCACGGGGTTCTGGTCAGTTCACAAAGTTTTTTATCTGATATGTGCTGTACACTTTTAGATTCCTATTCGAAAGAACCCCTTATTTGGTTTTTGAATTCAATTAGATGTTAATGTAAATGAACCATAACTATGTAGTCCTATTCCTAATAGATTGACTCCAAAATAGCATATCCAAATTATAAGAAATCCAATAGACGCCACAATTGCTGAATTTGTAGCCTTCCCTGTTTTATTCGTTCGAGTATGTAAATAAATCGCGAATACGAGCCAAGTAATAAAGGCCCACGTTTCTTTTGGATCCCAACTCCAATAGGATCCCCATGCTTCGTTAGCCCACACTGCTCCAGAAAGAATTCCTATAGTTAAAAAGATAAATCCTAGACTAATAATCCGATAACTCCAATAATCCAATTGTTGAATCAATTGTGACCTATAATAATTCCTTGACGAAAAAAAAGGAATATTTTGTAAAAGATTACTTCGTTCATTCATGTATTCGATTTCACCAAAGATAAATGATTCATTAAAATTTAATAAATGATTACTTGTAGAAAAAAACTTTCTGTTTTTTCTAACTCTAATGATTAGAAGTGATACTGATAATAATGATCCACATAAAAGGGCCGCATAGCCTAATATCATCATACTTACGTGCATTATTAGCCACTCGGATTGAAGGGCAGGTACTAATATTGTAGATTCGTGTCTTTCAGTTAAAAGACCTGAAGTAGCAAAGCCCTGGGTAAAAATAGCACTTGGGCCAATTATTATGTTTAGAATATTTTGATTTTTTTTGAAATACGTAACTAGATGAGTAAGGGAAAAACTCCATGAAAGGAAGATTAAGGATTCATATAAATCACTTAGTGGAAAATGTCCTGAATAAATCCAACGAGTAATTAATAATCCTGTTAGACAGAAAAAAGAAATTATCATGCCCCTTTTGGATGAATCATATAATTTTACGATTTCATCATCAAAAAAGGTTATCAAATAAATTGATATTATAATAGAAACGATTGAAAAAGAAATATGAGTTAATATATGCTCTAAGGTCGAAAATATCATAAAAAAGACTCCCTTAATTATAAAATCGAAATCGGGAATTGAAATTGAATTCATTAATTAATTAATTCATTATAAGATCTATTTACTTTTTTTAGGAGATGACATGCCGCTACTCGGACTCGAACCGAGATGCTTTAGCACTGCTTCCTAAGAGCAGCGTGTCTACCAATTTCACCATAGCGGCTTGTCTTGAACTGATAATAGTCTATGAATAAACAATCGTCTATATTTAAGAATTCTATAGGGTTCAATATTTTTTGCAAAGATCAAATTTGATGAATAAAAATTTGTTAAAATCGGTATTTAAAGGTTCATTATTTTCATTTTAGTTTAGGGTCTTCCTTTGATTGTGTATTTTATCGGACTTGAACTTGAACTCTTGTAAAACTAAATAGACCTGCTATAAATTAAGGGCTAGAACCCCCACATTTTTGTTAAATTGTTTTCTCTCACTTTTTGAAATCAAATAAATCAAAAACAATTCATTTTAATATTTTAATAATGAAAAAAAAAGAACCTGTTTTGGATCAGTTAAAATTGTGACATATTTATCCAGAATATCTTCACTAAATGTTTTGGTGTGGATTGATGGCTGAAGATATATGGGGTTTATATAGGAATTTAGATAAAGAAAAAATAAGAAAGTTGCACAAAACAAAAAAGAAAACCTTATCTTAGATTACAAATAGGTTGATGAGGAAAATAATACTCCCTCCTTGAAAATAATAAAATATACTAAAAAGAAAATTAAGTATCTTGTGTTTTTTTGTTTTTTGAATTCGGTAAGGTAAACAAAAGAATTCTTATTCTACATAGTCTAAGGGCAAAACGATTTCCATTCCCTAAGTGATTAACTCAACAGGGAATGGAAATCAGGCATTGGGGTTTCGAAATAAAATGAGTCAATTTTTAAATGAGGCCAATTTATATTATTTTAAGGTGTTATGTTTTATTACTTATTTTATTTGTTTGTCGCACAAAAAAACTTTTTGAATTCCCAGTAGAAAGAGATTTCCCTAAGGAAAAGGCCTTTAACGCTGCCCAATTTCCCTTCCTTTTCCAAAAATTTTTACGAATACGCTTTTTTGATGCAGAAGTACGTTTTTTTGGAACTGCCATTTAAATAAAAATTAAGAGATTACTCATTGGTATAGCTGGATGTGAAAGACATCTATTGTTCAAAAAAATATGCACTTTTCTAATTCATTATGTATTTATGTATTTCTTTTCTCGATCATATTGTTTTTCTAAGAATTTTTAAAAATAGATAAGATGAGTCAAAGATATTGCAAAATTGCATAAAATATTACTAATGTCTAAAAAATGTAAAAAAAAATATATTTTTTGTAACTTGTCAAAGTCGGGAAAAATATGGCTAAGTTGACTTGAATTTAGAAATTATAATCTAAGTAGACTAGTAATTTCTAAGTAGACTAGTAATTAATCTCTTTCTTTGATATGATTTGACCAATTGGAACTTCTTGATTTGAATATTTGAAGTATTTAACAGAAACTCAGAAAGAATAAGTAAAAAGAAATAAAAATTCAAAAATGATCTTTAAGTTAATTTAGGTTACTGCATCTCTTCATTTTTTTATTGACTCCTTTGAAAAGAGATAAAGTCCGGGGAATCGGAAACAATTAATATTAATTAAGAAGGAAATTTTTTTTATGGAACAGATATATCAATATGCGTGGATTATACCCTTCCTTCCACTTCCAGTTCCTATGTTAATAGGAGTGGGACTTCTTCTTTTTCCGATAGCCACAAAAAA